CCTTTTTTTTTTATTTCTTTTTTCTTTTCTGGCTGCTGAATAAAAAAAGAGTAGGATATAGCCCTCTACCATATCTATACAAATAAAATAGTCCATTTATTTATCTGGACTGCTAAGTGCGGAGACGGGAATCGAACCCGTGACCTCAAGGTTATGAGCCTCGTGAGCTACCAAACTGCTCTACTCCGCTCTGTAGGGCCAAAAACTGGTGGACGAAAAAGATGGAATACAAGTCTCTACCATGTCTAGACAAATAGAATAGTCGTTTTATAAAGAATGGAGCGGGTAGCGGGAATCGAACCCGCATCGTTAGCTTGGAAGGCTAGGGGTTATAGTCGACGTTGGTTGATTATTTTTAACGTCTCTAATTCAAAACCGAACATGAAATTTTGATTTCATTCGGCTCCTTTATGGCTATTCTCACCACTTAACATCTATGTCAGCTTTTCTGTTTGAACGGAACCAAAGCTCTCCGCTTTCTAGATGATCCCTATAGAGTAGGAGATAGAAATTTTCCTAAATATCTATCTAATCTACTTATACTTACTTCGTTCCCTAATTTCATTCAAGAGATCCTGAGGAAAAGAGCTGGGTTTCCACCGAGCTGAAACAATATCCTGAAGGTTCTAGTAAACCAAAACTATCGTTTTTTAGCTATTGGGCTTCCATTTCTTTTTAAAATAAAAGAAGATTTAGTTACGATTGGAAATAAACTTTTTTGTATCTTCATCCATAGATCCTTTACTCATATTTATTCAATTGGAATACTTAATCCAATGCAAAATTATGCTTCGCGACTCTGTACTTATAATCAAATCTGTATTTTGCATGGAAATTTAATTAGTCTTTGGATACTAATCGCGAGAATGTATATTCTTCCTCAATATGCTATTGAGAGGAAAAGGATTAAACCCTTTATAAGAACTAAAGTTTTCATCGGAATATGAATATAAAAAACTTAAGGATGTCTTAAGTATATCATTTCAAATTCAGTTATTAATAGAACGAATCACACTTTTACCACTAAACTATACCCGCTACATGTAGATTATGATACCAACGCTACCCTTTGTCAAGGGTAGCCATTCGAGGAATTCCACCTACGTAGAAAAGTGAGCAGTTGGTACTTCAATCGCGGGCCTTTACTTTAGGATTTAGATGGCCTCCCTCTAGTCTGTAAAAGAAATCTCTTATTACCATCCCACTAGGGTATGAACCAAATGTATGCATTTCCATTAGGATCGTATTCTTCGTATTCTATAGTTTGATTATTCCTACAATGTACACTAAGAGATATAGGAGACAGTACAGTCCCCATCAAATCAATCCCTTTCTCTCTTTTTTGGTAGAATAATTTTTCTACTCTGCAGTATAAATTCCACTGTCCACTTTTTAGAATCAAATTGTTGATAAAACTCCAATAACAGACAGATAAAAAGTATACCGCTGAAAATTAATACCCAGCCATATGGATATATGCAGAGTGCAAATTCCTTTATACCCCCCATTAGAATTAGGGGAAATAAAACATAAATGGAGAAATTTCTCATCATAAGATCAGCCAATAGAAAAAAAGTCCCTAATTCCGCAGAACATTCTGAGCACGGGAAAATTGCCCCTTTGGCCTTTTTGAACCTCACCGCGAATAAACTTCTATATCTCAATATAGAAAATAAAATCTCTAGTAAAATATATGTATATATATATATATGTATATATATAGATATATATATACATATATTATGTAAATTAATATATATATATTATGTACATTATGCAGTAGACCTATAATGGGAAATGAAAGTGGCTAATTTTTGAATAAAAAGCCCTTTTAACTCAGTGGTAGAGTAATGCCATGGTAAGGCATAAGTCATCGGTTCAAATCCGATAAAGGGCTTTTCCACTAGTGGTAGAGTAATGTCACGGCAAGACAGAAGTCATCGGTTCAAATCCGATAGAGTACTTTTCTACTAAATTTATTCACTTTTTCTTGAATTTTATGATTTCATTTAGTGGTAGATGCTCACTTTTTTGGCCTGAATACTAAACGAAGCACAGAGTTTAAATTGCAAAAAAGAAATTAAATTAAATTGGACTCTTTTTCCTGTTAGAGCAATCAAATCAATATCTGTACTGAACTAATCTAGAATCCTTTTTATTAATCTATTCTTATTCTATACCCTTTAAAATGAATTCCCCTAAAAAGAACGGGATGATCCGTGAATTAAGCTAACCATCAAGTAAAAAAAATCCTATGAAAGCATAACAGAAAAATAAGAAAGACTCTTTGCTTTGATCTATTTATACTCTTCGAGTATATTGACAATTCCAAAAAACTGCTCATACTATCATTATAGTATAATAACGAGTGGTTCCATATAGCACTATCGTCCAGTGATGCCCCCATCGTCTAGTGGTTCAGGACATCTCTCTTTCAAGGAGGCAGCGGGGATTCGACTTCCCCTGGGGGTAGGGAGTATTATAAAAAGAGGTTAATCTATAGATTATCAAAAACCCTAGAATAAATTCTTCCTGGGTCGATGCCCGAGCGGTTAATGGGGACGGACTGTAAATTCGTTGACGATATGTCTACGCTGGTTCAAATCCAGCTCGGCCCAAAAATCTAGGGCTTCGTGAATATGAACTAAATCCATTTTTTCTTCCATAAAAAAAAAATATCTGATCCATAGAAATAAAGGATAAACAGAAAAGAAAGGGAAAATATATTTATAAGCCATATCTCTCTGATTTTTTTCTTAACAAAGAAAAGAGTTTTTCTTATTGAAAGGTGGATTATCATTTTTTTTTAGGGATAAAAAATCGCGACATACTAGTTATGCGACTTTCACTATACCCACATAGGATATGTGGGTATGGAGTATATAATTCATCCATTTCTTAGAGTACGACAGACGAATCTTCTTAATGGTTCTATTTAAGAATAGGTATTCCATACACCCCGCAGGGATTGTAGTTCAATTGGTTAGAGCACCGCCCTGTCAAGGCGGAAGCTGCGGGTTCGAGCCCCGTCAGTCCCGAACTAGGGTTCAATGAATGGAAAAATTCATCTTTCCCTTTTTCATTAAAAATTTCCCTGAAAAAAGGGGACAGAAGGCAATATCAAATATCTATGGGGAACCCTTATTGATAAGGAAAGACGTACATATCATACGTGGATTAGTATAATTTAGGATATTACTCTATTTTTATGGTATGATGATACCATCCTCATCTTAACTTCCTATTCGACTCTTATGGAATAGAGTTCCGGTAAAATACCGGAATCAATACACAAATTGTATTCATTTATTGTTAGAGAATGAATATAATTAGTTCCTTTTTGAGGGTTATTATAAACCACACCACTTCCATTTTGTAGTTCCAACTTTGTTTGTGGATATTCAATGAATTCTTGGAAAGAATCTAACTCATTTTCAGACCATTTGCCGACCCCTTTTTTTATGAATCCGCTCTCATCTTTAGACTCCAAAAAGCAAATATTGATAGTAACCTAAAAAAAACTAAGCAAACACTCTTTTTCCTAAATTAAAATAAAATATTGGATCTTTTTTATTTAGGATCCTCTTTTCTCCATCTCATTTCTACTTCTACTGCTTATTTGGGTCTCTATGTAACCCATAGAAAGTCGGTCATATAATACACACATACATAATTGTATGTATAACTATAAGAAAAAGGAAGGGATATTGGATAAGAAAGATTCTTGGCTATACATATATATAGAAAAGCAAAAGTCGAAAAGGATGAAAAATAGAGGGGTTCAGAATCCAATCAAAAAATCTATTTTGGTCTTAGTATGGATAAGGGATCTTCCTATGTTATATTATTCCACTAGCAACCATGAATTGATTTGATAGATCCTATATTCATAATATTGAATTGATTTAGTATTATCAGAATGCAAGTCCTCCCCTTGAATTTATAGGATACCCCCTTTTCCTCTCCATGGGATTACATCCCGAGTTATTGTGAAAAAAAGAAAATAAAGAGGTTATGGAAGTAAATATTCTCGCATTTATTGCTACTGCATTGTTCATTCTAGTTCCTACTGCCTTTTTACTTATTATTTATGTAAAAACTGCCAGCCAAAATGATTAATTGGAATTCCAATTAATCATTGAAGAAATGAAAAAGGGATTAAACAAAATAAAAATCCAAGTCTTAAATGAAAGGATCTGGTTGGAATCATAAAGTGTGGTAGAAAGAACTACATATAGTTTTTTCTACGACACTTTAGATTCTTTCTATTATATTATCTTGAATCTACATAGAATAGATTAGTAGATTGAAATAGTAATCTAATTCAACTTCTTTTTTCACTGCATTCACTTAATTTCAAGCAAGTCAAAATAAAAAAAATCGAAGACAATTCTTCATTGAAAGAATCCATGGAGAGGGAGAAAAATAATACGAGAATAGACTATAGTAAAAAAAAAAGTAAATAAAAGGAAAAAACCTGCGAATCTTTCATACTTAAAAATGACGCGAGATGCTTCACGCGAGATCCTTCAAAAAAAAAATTTCTAAGAATAAGAAAAGAGTCTAAATGGAAAATGTGCGATATGTTGTGAATAGCTTCATGTAAGAAAGTCGAATTTTCTTATGTAAAGAGCTTTATTTTTACTCGTCACTTCTAGTCGAAATTCTTAATTACTATAATCGTTCTTTCTATTCTATTTCTTTCTATTATAGTAGAAAGGAACATAGTCGAATAGAACGACTGACCCTTTCTTATTCTTAAAAGAGTTTTTTACGAGAGTGAAACAAAACTAAAGAAAGAGAGAAAAAATAAAGTTTGACAAAATGATTAATGCAAAACGATCAATTAAAGAAAAGAGTTGATACTACAATTGGACTACTCAATCAATTAGTAGTATACCTAGAGTCCACTTCTCCCCCATACTACTAGCGAAAGAGAAAATGTAAAGACTACCATTAAAGCAGCCCAAGCGAGACTTACTATATCCATGTAAATTATGTCTCCTATTTATATGAAGGAATTATTCTACTATTGATCAATAATCATAGTGGAATTAAGGGCACAGAGTCAAAATTCTACCCTAAGACTATAGATGAATCAGTTAAAGGAATTTACTCCTAACAAATTTTTATATTATTTTTGGTAGAGTTGGAGAGTATTGAGTATAAATATCATAAAGATCCCTTTTAAAAAGGAGTGGGGGAATGTCCTAACTAGAAGACGCGGGAATAGAGAGATTTTTTCTTCCTTTTGTTACCTTTTTATTTTTATAAGGAAAGGACGTCGGAATATACCATAAAATTAGGATAGATAAATATTTATTGGATACCTACCTTACCCATACCTTACCCATGTTTATTTTTGAGCTAAACCCTACTGCCCCACTTTCGATCTTTGTATGAAAGAGTGAGGAGACCTTATCCACAACTCTGAAATTGATTTTTGATCAGCCTATTTACTCTAATTCTCGACAGAATCTGTAGCCTTTCTTTACTTTAGTGTATGTAGTAAGATGTACTAAAAAAAAAATGTATGATAATTAGGAAGTCTTGATATTTCTTCGCAAAGTCCCTTCTTCAATCTTAGATTTGAAAAAGAAAGCCCTTTAGGGCCCTTTGGTGGATACGAAGGTTTCTGACACCTTAGCCTCATAGTTTTAAATTCCCGAATCGAATCAAATTAATAAAAGAATAAGGAAAGGCTACCTCATCTCTGTTAGTAGCTAACGGGCCACTGCCGCCAAAACAAACCCTAGTTTGAGGATAGAACTATGGTATGGATTCCCAAAATCCAGTATCGCCAGACCTAGTTACTCTCTTGCCCCAACTTATGGGGTAAGTATTTGATTGATCAGGCGGCACCCAGATTTGAACTGGGGATAAAGGATTTGCAGTCCCCTGCCTTACCACTTGGCCATGCCGCCAAAAAATCCGATCTAAAATCGAGAAGTATTCATCCATATTTTCTTACTAAAACCCCTTTGCTTTTATCTTGAATGTAATTCTACTTACTTTTTCCAATCGTTTTCAAAAAATCTATTTCTGCTTTTTTGCATCCTTTTTTGCTTATTTTCCTCGATGGATTCTATGTTAAACATTGCTTAGAAAACTTCCCTTTTCTTTCTATTCTATTGAGATGACAAAGGAGCAAAAATGGATTTCCATGCAAAATTCAGAACAAATTGGAACCATTAACTAGAACTAAAATTTTTTTTTTTTGAATTGCAGTAGTAAACGACTCTTAAATCGGTATTGTTTCCTCTCATTCCTTTTAATGACATAATAAAATAGAATAAAAGTTTCCCGAATTGTATATAGGTAAACTCCTGGTCCGAACAGCATTATTATCTATGGATCCCCCTTATGTACATATCCCTATAAGGAATCATGCTTTTATTTTTCATTGCATTAAATATTAGGTGGATAACTAGATTAGCAAGTACTTAAAAAAAAGTAAGTACTTTATTTTAGGATTATACAACGAAATCCTTTCTTTTTCAGCAATTCTACTGCTACAAATACTAGAAAACAAAAAAGAACCTTCAAATTCTTTTTGAAAATAAAACTAAGCGTATTATTCTAAATTCTAAATCAAACTAAAGTCAAACTTTCTAGTGCTTATAAATTTTATGGCTTTATTTTTTTCATACAAAGGAGCTAAAACGAGAAATCTTTCCTATCCAATCTGATTAGAATATCATAAACTTAAAGTTTAAGTGGCAGAATTTTTTCTAGGAGTTTTTTATCAATTCATTTTAATTCCATTTCTACCCCTGCAAAATTGGAACTTTCGTAAAAATTATCTCTATTCATATGTATGAAATACATATATGAAATACGTATGTGGAGTTCCCTAGAATTTCATGTGATTCAGTAAACAGAATATAGATTCCATGATTGCTAGATTGATCCGTAGGGATTGATAAAGAGTGAGCTGATAATGGAATTTTTTTTTTTGATAAATAGGAAACTTAAGATTAAAATGCTCCAGAATGGGAATGAGGGAATGTCCACAATACCCGGATTTAGTCAGATCCAATTCGAGGGATTTTGTAGGTTCATTAATCAAGGCTTAGCAGAAGAACTTGAGAAGTTTCCAACAATTAAAGATCCAGATCACGAAATTGCATTTCAATTATTTGCGAAAGGATATCAATTGCTAGAACCCTCGATAAAAGAAAGGGATGCTGTCTATGAATCACTCACTTATTCTTCTGAATTATATGTATATGCGAGATTAATTTTTGGTTTCGATGTGCAAAAGCAAACCATTTCTATTGGAAACATTCCTATAATGAATTCCTTAGGAACCTTTATAATAAATGGAATATATCGAATTGTGATCAATCAAATATTGCTAAGTCCTGGTATTTACTACCGCTCGGAATTAGACCATAAGGGAATTTCTATATACACCGGGACTATAATATCAGATTGGGGAGGAAGATCGGAATTAGCAATTGATAAAAAAGAAAGGATATGGGCTCGCGTGAGTAGAAAACAAAAGATATCTATTTTAGTTCTATCATCAGCTATGGGTTCGAATCTAAGAGAAATTTTAGATAATGTTTCCTACCCCGAAATTTTCTTGTCTTTCCCGAATGCTAAGGAGAAAAAGAGAATTGAATCAAAAGAAAAAGCTATTTTGGAGTTTTATCAACAATTTGCTTGTGTAGGCGGGGACCTGGTATTTTCGGAGTCCTTATGTGAGGAATTACAAAAGAAATTTTTTCAACAAAAATGTGAATTAGGAAGAGTTGGTCGACGAAATATAAATCGGAGACTGAATCTTGATATACCTCAGAACAATACATTCTTGTTACCACGAGATGTATTGGCCGCTACGGATCATTTGATTGGAATGAAATTTGGAACGGGTATACTTGACGATGACGATATGAATCACTTGAAAAATAAACGTATTCGTTCGGTTGCGGATCTGTTACAAGATCAATTCGGACTGGCTCTTGGCCGTTTACAACATGCAATTCAAAAAACTATCCGTAGAGTATTCATACGTCAATCGAAACCGACTCCACAAACTTTAGTAACTCCAACTTCAACTTCGATTTTATTAATAACTACTTATGAGACCTTTTTTGGCACATACCCCTTATCTCAAGTTTTTGACCAAACCAATCCATTGACACAAACGGTTCATGGGCGAAAAGTGAGTTGTTTGGGTCCTGGAGGATTGACGGGGAGAACTGCAAGTTTTCGGAGCCGAGATATTCATCCGAGTCACTATGGGCGTATTTGTCCAATTGACACGTCCGAAGGAATCAATGTTGGACTTACTGGATCTTTAGCTATTCATGCGAGAATTGATCACTGGTGGGGATCTATAGAGAGTCCGTTTTATGAAATATCTGAGAAAGCAAAAGAAAAAAAAGAGAGACAGGTGGTTTATTTATCACCAAATAGAGATGAATATTATATGATAGCAGCAGGAAATTCTTTGTCCTTGAATCAAGGTATTCAGGAAGAACAGGTTGTTCCAACGAGATACCGTCAAGAATTTCTTACTATTGCATGGGAACAGATTCATGTTAGAAGTATTTTTCCTTTCCAATATTTTTCTATTGGAGGCTCTCTCATTCCTTTTATTGAGCATAATGATGCGAATCGGGCTTTAATGAGTTCTAATATGCAGCGCCAAGCAGTTCCACTTTCTCGGTCCGAGAAGTGCATTGTTGGAACTGGATTGGAACGCCAAACAGCTCTAGACTCGAGGGTTTCTATTATAGCCGAATGCGAGGGAAAGATCATTTCTAGTGATAGTCACAAGATCCTTTTATCAAGTAGTGGGAAGACTATAAGTATTCCTTTAGTTGCTCATCAGCGCTCTAACAAAAATACTTGTATGCACCAAAAACCTCGGGTTCCGGAGGGTAAATCCATTAAAAAAGGGCAAATTTTAGCGGAGGGGGCAGCTACAGTTGGTGGGGAACTCGCTTTAGGAAAAAACGTTTTAGTAGCTTATATGCCGTGGGAGGGTTACAATTTTGAAGACGCAGTACTAATTAGCGAACGTTTGGTATATGAGGATATTTATACTTCTTTTCACATCCGAAAATATGAAATTCAGACGGATACGACAAGCCAAGGCTCCGCTGAAAAAATTACTAAAGAAATACCACATCTAGAAGAACATTTACTCCGCAATTTGGACAGAAATGGAGTTGTGAGGTTGGGATCCTGGGTAGAAACTGGCGATATTTTAGTAGGTAAATTAACGCCTCAGATAGCTAGCGAATCCTCATATATCGCGGAAGCTGGATTATTACGGGCCATTTTTGGTCTTGAGGTATCCACTTCAAAAGAAACTTCTCTCAAACTACCTATAGGTGGAAGAGGGCGCATTATCGATGTGAAATGGATCCAGAGGGATCCCCTCGACATAATGGTTCGTGTATATATTTTACAGAAACGTGAAATCAAAGTTGGGGATAAAGTAGCAGGAAGACACGGGAATAAGGGGATCATTTCAAAAATTTTACCTAGGCAAGATATGCCCTATTTGCAAGATGGAACACCTGTTGATATGGTCTTCAATCCCCTAGGAGTACCCTCACGAATGAATGTGGGACAAATATTTGAAAGCTCGCTTGGATTAGCAGGGGATCTGCTAAAGAAACATTATAGAATAGCACCCTTTGATGAGAGATATGAGCAAGAGGCTTCAAGAAAACTTGTGTTTTCGGAACTATATGAAGCCAGTAAACAAACAAAAAATCCATGGGTATTTGAACCCGAATACCCGGGAAAAAGCAGAATATTTGATGGAAGAACAGGAGACCCCTTTGAACAACCTGTTCTAATAGGAAAGTCCTATATTTTAAAATTAATTCATCAAGTTGATGAGAAAATCCATGGACGTTCTACCGGGCCCTACTCACTTGTTACCCAACAACCTGTTAGAGGGAGAGCCAAGCAAGGGGGACAACGAGTAGGAGAAATGGAAGTTTGGGCTTTAGAAGGATTTGGTGTTGCTCATATTTTACAAGAGATACTTACTTATAAATCTGATCATCTTATAGCTCGCCAAGAAATACTTAATGCTACGATCTGGGGAAAAAGAGTGGCTAATCACGAGGATCCTCCAGAATCTTTTCGAGTGCTCGTTCGAGAACTACGATCTTTGGCTCTAGAACTGAACCATTTCCTTGTATCTGAGAAGAACTTTCAGATTAATAGGGAGGATGTTTGATCGGAATAAATATAAATTCTTTTCTTATTTCTATTTTATGATTGACCAATATAAACATAAACAACTTCAAATTGGACTCGTTTCCCCTCAACAAATAAAGGCTTGGGCTAACAAAATCCTACCTAATGGGGAAATCGTTGGCGAAGTCACTAGGCCCTCCACTTTTCATTATAAAACCGATAAACCAGAAAAAGATGGATTGTTTTGCGAAAGAATCTTTGGGCCCATAAAAAGCGGAATTTGTGCTTGCGGAAATTCTCGAGCGAACGTAGCTGAAAACGAAGACGAAAGATTTTGTCAAAAATGCGGGGTAGAATTTGTTGATTCTCGGATACGAAGATATCAAATGGGATACATCAAACTGGCATGTCCAGTGACTCATGTGTGGTATTTGAAAGGTCTTCCTAGTTATATCGCGAATCTTTTAGATAAACCCCTTAAGAAATTGGAGGGCCTAGTATACGGCGATTTCTCTTTTGCTAGGCCCAGCGCTAAAAAACCTACTTTCTTACGATTACGAGGTTTATTCGAAGATGAAATTTCATCCTGTAACCACAACATTTCTCCCTTTTTTTCTACTCCTGGCTTTGCAACATTTCGAAATCGGGAAATTGCGACAGGAGCAGGTGCTATTAGAGAACAATTGGCGGATTTGGATTTGCGAATTATTATAGAGAATTCCTTGGTTGAATGGAAGGAATTAGAAGACGAGGGGTATAGTGGAGATGAATGGGAAGATAGAAAAAGACGAATAAGAAAAGTTTTTTTAATTAGACGAATGCAATTGGCGAAACATTTTATTCAAACAAATGTAGAACCAGAATGGATGGTTTTGTGCTTATTACCGGTTCTTCCTCCCGAATTGAGACCCATTGTTTATAGGTCTGGGGATAAAGTAGTTACTTCGGATATTAATGAACTTTATAAGAGAGTTATCCGTCGGAACAACAACCTTGCCTATCTATTAAAAAGAAGTGAATTAGCGCCAGCAGATTTAGTAATGTGCCAGGAAAAATTGGTACAAGAAGCCGTGGATACACTTCTTGATAGTGGGTCCCGCGGGCAACCGACGAGGGATGGTCACAATAAAGTATACAAGTCACTTTCAGATGTAATTGAGGGCAAAGAGGGGAGGTTTCGTGAGACTCTGCTTGGGAAACGGGTCGATTACTCGGGGCGTTCTGTCATTGTTGTGGGTCCTTCGCTTTCATTACATCAATGTGGATTACCTATAGAGATAGCAATAAAGCTTTTTCAGCTATTTGTAATTCGAGATTTAATCACGAAACGTGCTACTTCTAATGTAAGGATTGCTAAAAGGAAAATTTGGGAAAAGGAACCCATTGTATGGGAAATACTTCAAGAAGTTATGCGGGGGCATCCTGTACTGTTGAACAGAGCACCTACTCTGCATAGATTAGGCATACAGGCCTTCCAACCCACTTTAGTAGAGGGGCGTACTATTTGTTTACATCCATTAGTGTGTAAGGGTTTCAATGCGGACTTTGACGGGGATCAAATGGCTGTTCATCTACCTTTATCCTTGGAAGCTCAAGCGGAAGCCCGTTTACTTATGTTTTCTCATATGAATCTCCTGTCTCCCGCTATTGGAGATCCTATTTGCGTGCCAACCCAAGACATGCTTATCGGACTTTATGTATTAACGATTGGAAACCGTCGAGGTATTTGTGCAAATAGATATAATAGTTGCGGAAACTATCCAAATAAAAAAGTAAACTACAATAATAATAATTATAAGTATACGAAAGATAAAGAACCCCATTTTTCTAGTTCCTATGATGCACTGGGAGCTTATAGACAGAAACTAATCGGTTTAAACAGTCCATTGTGGCTCCGATGGAAACTAGATCAACGCGTCATTGGGTCAAGAGAAGTTCCGATTGAAGTTCAATATGAATCTTTTGGGACTTATCATGAGATTTATGCCCACTATCTAATAGTCGGAAATAGAAAAAAAGAAACCCGTTCTATATACATTCGAACCACTCTTGGTCACATTTCTTTTTATAGAGAAATAGAGGAAGCCATACAAGGATTTAGTCGGGCCTATTCATACACTATCTAAACAAGGAAGTTAGATTCGGCGATGCCCCTTTCGGGGGGCATTCCGATTTTGCTAGTACCATCTTTTTTGCCGCGCAAATTAAGATTGAGAAAAGGGAGTAAATTAAGTTTTCGAATCACTGACTCAGGCCTATTGTCGAATCCTACTCAGCCAAAAAAGGGGGTACTTATGTATGGCGGAACGGGCCAACCTGGTCTTTCATAATAAAGAGATAGACGGAACTGCTATGAAACGACTTATTAGCAGATTAATAGATCATTTCGGAATGGGATATACATCCCATATACTGGATCAAATAAAGGCTCTGGGCTTCCATCAAGCCACTACTACATCAATTTCTTTAGGAATCGAGGATCTTTTAACAATACCCTCTAAAGGATGGTTAGTCCAAGACGCGGAACAACAGAGTTTTCTTTTGGAGAAACACTATTATTATGGGGCTGTACACGCAGTAGAAAAATTACGCCAATCCGTCGAAATATGGTATGCTACAAGTGAATATTTGAAACAAGAAATGAATTCGAATTTTCGGATAACGGATCCGTCTAATCCAGTCTATCTAATGTCTTTTTCAGGAGCCAGAGGAAATGCATCTCAGGTACACCAATTAGTAGGGATGAGAGGGTTAATGGCGGATCCTCAAGGACAAATGATTGATTTACCTATTCAAAGCAATTTACGCGAGGGACTTTCTTTGACAGAATATATAATTTCCTGCTACGGAGCCCGCAAAGGGGTTGTAGATACTGCTGTACGAACAGCGGATGCTGGATATCTTACACGCAGACTTGTTGAAGTAGTTCAACATATTATTGTGCGTAGAAGAGATTGTGGTACTATCCGAGGTATTTCTGTGAGTCCTCAAAATGGGATGACAGAAAAACTTTTTGTCCAAACACTAATTGGTCGTGTATTAGCAGACGATATATATATTGGTTCACGATGCATTGCTGCTCGAAATCAAGATGTTGGAATTGGATTAGTCAATCGATTCATAACTGCCTTTCGAGCACAACCGTTTCGAGCACAACCAATATATATTAGAACCCCTTTTACTTGTCGGAGTACATCTTGGATTTGTCAATTATGTTATGGGCGGAGTCCCACTCATGGCGATCTGGTCGAATTGGGGGAAGCTGTAGGTATTATTGCGGGTCAATCAATCGGCGAGCCAGGGACTCAACTAACATTAAGAACTTTTCATACCGGTGGAGTATTCACAGGGGGTACTGCCGACCTTGTACGATCCCCCTCGAATGGAAAAATCCAATTCAATGAGAATTTGGTTCACCCCACACGTACCCGTCATGGGCAGCCTGCTTTTCTATGCTATATAGACTTGCGTGTAACTATTCAGAGTCAGGATATTCTACATAGTGTGAATATTCCGTTAAAAAGCTTGATTCTAGTACAAAATGACCAATATGTAGAATCCGAACAAGTAATTGCGGAGATTCGTGCCGGAACGTCCACTTTGCATTTTAAAGAAAAGGTACAAAAGCATATTTATTCCGAATCAGACGGGGAAATGCACTGGAGTACTGATGTTTACCACGCGCCCGAATATCAATATGGTAATCTTCGTCGATTACCAAAAACAAGCCATTTATGGATATTGTCAGTAAGTATGTGCAGATCCAGTATAGCATCCTTTTCGCTGCACAAGGATCAAGATCAAATGAATACCTATTCTTTTTCTCTTGACGGAAGATATATCGTTGACCTCTCAATGGCTAATGATCATGTAAGACATAGACTGTTGGATACTTTTGGTAAAAAAGATAAGGAAATTCTTGATTATTTAACGCCAGATCGAATCGTGTCCAACAATCATTGGAATTTTTTCTATCCTTCTATTCTTCAAGATAATTCGGATTTGTTGGCAAAAAAACGAAGAAATAGGTTCGTCATTCCATTACAATATCATCAAGAACAAGAAAAAGAGCTAATATCCTGTTTGGGGATTTCGATTGAAATCCCCTTTATGGGTGTTTTACGTAGAAATACTATTTTTGCTTATTTTGACGATCCACGATACAGAAAAGATAAAAGGGGTTCAGGAATTGTTAAATTTAGATATAGGACCCTAGAGGAAGAATATAGGACCCTAGAGGAAGGGTATAGGACTCTAGAGGAAGACTCAGAGGAGAAATATGAGAGCCTAGAGAATGAATATAGGACCCGAGAGGACGAATATGAAACCCTAGAAGACGAATATAGCACTCTAGAGGACGAATATGAAACCCTAGAAGATGAATATGGGACCCTAGAGGCCGAATATAGGACTCTAGAGAAAGATTCAGAAGAAGAATCTGGGAACCCAGAGAACGAATATAAAAGTCGAGAGGACGAATATGGAACTCTAGAGGAAGACTCAGAAGAAGAATATGGGAGCCGTGAAGATGGCTCAGAGAACGAATATGGGGCTTTAGAAGAAGACTCAGAGGAAGACTCAGAGGACGAATACGGGAGCCCAGAGGAAGATTCTATCTTAAAAAAAGAGGGTTTTATTGAGCATCGAGGAACAAAAGAATTTAGTCTAAAATACCAAAAAGAAGTAGATCGGTTTTTTTTCATTCTTCAAGAACTGCATATCTTGCCAAGATCCTCATCGCTAAAGGTACTTGACAATAGTATTATTGGAGTGGATACACAACTCACAAAAAATACAAGAAGTCGACTAGGTGGATTGGTCCGAGTGAAGAGAAAAAAAAGCCATACGGAACTAAAAATCTTTTCCGGAGATATTCATTTTCCTGAAGAGGCGGATAAGATATCCGGCGCCAGTTTGATACCACCAGAAAGAGAAAAAAAAGATTATAAGGACTCAAAAAAAAGAAAAAATTGGGTTTATGTTCAACGGAAAAAAATTCTCAAAAGCAAGGAAAAGTATTTTGTTTCGGTTCGACCTGCAACCTCATATGAAATGGACGAAGGGAGAAATTTAGCAAGACTTTTCCCGCAAGATCTCCTGCAAGAAGAGGGTAATCTCCAACTTCGATTTGTCAATTTTATTTCTCATGAAAATAGCAAGTTAACTCAAAGAATTTATCACACGAATAGTCAATTCGTTCGAACTTGCTTGGTAGTGAATTGGGAACAAGAAGAAAAAGAGGGGGCTCGTGCTTCCCTTGTTGAGTTAAGAACAAATGATCTGATTCGCGATTTCCTAAGAATTGAGTTAGTCAAGTCCACTATTTCATATACAAGAAGAAGGTATGATAGGACAAGTGCAGGACCGATTCCCAATAATAGGTTAGATCCCAACAATACCAATTCCTTTTATTCCAAGGCGAAGATTAAATCACTTAGCCAACATCAAGAAGCTATTGGCACCTTGTTGAATCGAAATAAAGACTACCCATCTTTGATGATTTTGTGGGCATCCAACTGTTCTCGAATTGGTTTATTTAAGAATTCAAAATATCCCAATGTGGTAAAAGAATCGAATCCTAGAATTCCTATTCGAGATATTTTTGGGCTCTTAGGGGCTATTGTACCTAATATATCGAATTTTTCTTCATCTTATTATTTATTAACGCATAATCAGATCTTGTTAAAAAAATACTTGTTCCTTGACAATTTGAAACAAACCTTCCAAGTACTTCAAGGGCTTAAATACTCTTTAATAGATGAAAATAAAAGGATTTCGAATTTCGACAGTAACATCATGTTGAATCCACTCCATTTGAATTGGCACTTTCTCAATCATGACTCATGGGAGGAGACATTGGCAATAATTCAGCTTGGACAATTTATTTGCGAAAATGTATGTCTATTTAAATCGCACATACAAAAATCGGGTCAAATTTACATTGTTAATATGGACTCCTTTGTTATAAGAGCAGCTAAGCCTTATTTGGCCACTATAGGAGCAACTGTTCATGGTCATTATGGAAAAACCCTTTACAAAGGAGATAGGTTAGTTACCTTTATATATGAAAAATCGAGATCTAGTGATATAACGCAAGGTCTTCCAAAAGTAGAACAAATATTCGAAGCACGTTCAATTGATTCACTATCGCCGAATCTCGAAAGGAGAATTGAGGATTGGAATGAGCGTATACCAAGAATTCTTGGGGTTCCCTGGGGATTCTTGATTGGAGCTGAGCTAACCATCGCCCAAAGTCGTATCTCTTTGGTTAATAAGATCCAAAAGGTTTATCGATCCCAAGGGGTACAGATCCATAATAGACATATAGAGATTATTATACGCCAAGTAACATCAAAAGTACGGGTTTCCGAAGATGGAATGTCTAATGTTTTTTTACCCGGAGAATTAATAGGACTATTGCGAGCGGAACGAGCAGGGCGTGCTTTGGATGAATCGATCTATTATCGGGCAATCTTATTGGGAATAACAAGGGCTTCCCTGAATACCCAAAGTTTCATATCTGAAGCAAGTTTTCAAGAAACTGCTCGAGTTTTAGCAAAAGCTGCCCTACGAGGTCGTATTGATTGGTTGAAAGGCCTGAAAGAAAACGTAGTTCTGGGGGGAATTATACCTGTTGGTACCGGATTCCAAAAATTTGTGCATCGTTCCTCACAAGACAAGAACCTTTATTTCGAAATTCAAAAAAAAAAATTATTCACGTCGGAAATGAGAGATATGTTGTTTCTCCATACAGAATTAGTTTCTTCTGATTCTGACGTAACAAACAATTTCTATGAAACATCAGAACCCCCGTTTACTCCCATTTATACGATTTAAGGATACATAAAGCAGATTTTTTTTTAGTTTAATTTAAACTCGATTTTTGACCTTAGAATGCTAACAGGTCTGATTTTAGATTTTGTATTTTCATATTTTACTAAATAAAAGATAAAAGAAGTCAGTTAATTCATTAAGGCTATGTTTATATCATGTATCAATGGCCAATTCTGAGTAGAAGGTTCCATCGGAACAATTATTATTTATTTCAAGATATTTTGGCTCTTTCTTAATCTTCAAAAAGAAAAAGAAAAAAATTCCGTAATGGTAAGACGAAAAAAAGAAAAAAAAAAAAGGAAGTGTGGAAAAAATGACAAGAAGATATTGGAACATCAATTTGAAAGAGATGATAGAAGCAGGAGTTCATTTTGGTCATGGTATTAAGAAATGGAATCCTAAAATGGCCCCTTACATCTCGGCAAAGCGTAAAGGTACTCATATTACAAATCTCGCTAGAACGACTCGTTTTTTATCAGAAGCTTGTGATTTAGTTTTTGATGCAGCAAGTCAGGGAAAAAGCTTCTTAATTGTTGGTACCAAAAAAAGAACAGCGGATTTAGTAGCATCAGCTGCAATAAGGTCTCGTTGTCATTATGTTAATAAAAAGTGGTTCAGTGGTATGTTAACGAATTGGTCGATTACCAAAACTAGACTTTCTCAATTTAGAGACTTAAGAGCGGAAGAAAAGATGGGAAAATTCCACCATCTTCCAAAAAGAGATGTGGCAATCTTAAAGAGAAAATTATCCACCTTGCAAAGATATCTCGGCGGGATTAAATATATGACGAGGTTGCCTGACATTGTGATCGTCCTTGATCAGCAAAAAGAGTATATAGCTCTTCGGGAATGTGCCATTTTGGGGATTCCTACTATTTCTTTAGTGGATACAAATTGTGACCCAGATCTCGCGAATATATCGATTCCTGCCAACGATGACACTATGACTTCAATTCGATTGATTCTTAACAAATTAGTATTTGCAATTTGCGAGGGCCGTTCTCTCTATATAAGAAATCATTGATTAAGATTAAGAAGAATAGTTAATTCTTAAGCAACTAAGTAGATTTATGGGATCAGTTACTATTCTTTTTTGTTTTGCATAGATAAAAGAAGGGGAATATTGATATATATTAGAGGGTATTGTTATATATTATCATTTGATGTGATTTCTTGGTATCCTAAATAGAAAATTATAAGATTAATACTGCAGCTAAGTTGAGAAAGCGATGGTTGAATCAAAAGAATTCCTTTTTTGAAGTTCACTTTTTATCAGAGGACAATATGAATATTACACCATGTTCCATTAAAACACTCAAGGGGTTGTATGATATATCAGGCGTAGAAGTAGGCCAACACTTCTATTGGCAAATAGGAGGTTTCCAAATTCATGCCCAAGTACTCATCACTTCTTGGGTCGTAATTACTATCTTGCTAGGTTCAGTTATCATAGCTGTTCGGAATCCACAAACCATCCCAACCGACGGTCAGAATTTCTTCGAATATGTCCTTGAGTTTATTCGAGATTTAAGCAAAACTCAGATTGGAGAAGAATATGGTCCCTGGGTTCCCTTTATTGGAACTATGTTCCTTTTTATTTTTGTTTCGAATTGGTCGGGTGCTCTTTTACCTTGGAAAATTATAGAGTTACCCCATGGGGAATTAGCAGCGCCCACGAATGATATAAATACCACTGTTGCTTTAGCTTTACTCACATCAGCGGCATATTTTTATGCGGGTCTTAGCAAAAAAGGATTGAGTTATTTCGAGAAATATATTAAACCAACCCCAATCCTTTTACCAATTAACATCCTAGAAGATTTCACAAAACCATTATCGCTTAGTTTTCGACTTTTCGGAAATATATTGGCGGATGAATTAGTCGTTGTTGTTCTTGTTTCTTTAGTCCCCTTAGTAGTCCCTATACCGGTCATGTTTCTTGGATTATTTACAAGCGGTATTCAAGCTCTTATTTTTGCAACGTTAGCCGCAGCCTATATAGGTGAATCCATGGAAGGTCATCATTGAATTGACTCATTTTCGAAATAGTCTTTTTTTTAGCTTAGCCCAATTCATGCATGGTTCCAGATAATCCTCCTGGTTAGAAAACTAACTAGTTCAAAATGCGTATGAATATATAACCTAGAGTTGTAGGAGAGAGAATAGACTATATTACGGAATTGTTAAATTATATATGCATTCAGGGGGGAGGGGGGACGGAATCCGGTTAGATCTATATCCTTAATGTCTATAAGACAGTCATCTTTTGTATGGAATTATTTTGGAATTGGATTCAATAGAAAATGAGAAAATACACAAACAAAATAGAGGAAACAAATGTATATAGGATTTTTTTGATTTCTAAGTTAGATTCATTATCTAATCCGATCTATAGAATTCCCCTCTATATGGAATTGGATTCCATATCCAGTTCTATGCAGCATATTGTTATCAATTGTATACCTTAATTTGATTCGTATTGGATTTGGATTAGTTCGATTTCAATTTCAATAGGGGTTCTTCCTGTATTTTGTCTTTTATTATGGATTAGATGAAGGGGAAAAATGGGAACTCAAGGATATCGAAGAGTAAAAAAAAAAAGGATGGAATGAAAGGGTGGTTGGTTGGAAAGAAAGAGAAATAGAATAATGAAAATCATATGGATTTACACAAATCTCTAATGATTAGAAACTAAAAACGAGATCTGCAAATAGTTCGGACGATTTAGATTATCATTTCAATAGAGCTTACAAGTGAAAAGTAATAATTTCTTGGTTGGTTGTATCCTTAACCATTTCTTTTTTTTTTTGACACGAGGAACTCACCATGAATCCAATAATTGCTGCTGCTTCCGTTATTGCTGCTGGATTGGCCGTAGGGCTTGCTTCTATTGGGCCTGGAGTTGGTCAAGGTACTGCTGCAGGACAAGCTGTAGAAGGTATTGCGAGACAGCCAGAAGCAGAAGGGAAAATACGAGGTACTTTATTGCTTAGTCTAGCTTTTATGGAAGCTTTAACAATTTATGGACTGGTTGTGGCACTAGCGCTCTTATTTGCGAACCCTTTTGTTTAATCCTAAAAAAGAAAATGAGTCCTTTAGATTAGATACTTTTTTATTTTTTTAGTAAATTGGTATTTGCTTCTGTAATTCCAAGTATATCAATACTTTTATTTATAAGTATATAAATACTTTTATTTATTATATTATTCCAGGAATTTTTTATTTATCGGGACAGACAATACCCCGGGAAGGGTTGATTTGAGCATGATCAATTTAGGTAGAAGATATGCTCGCCCTCTTCCTTCCCGTCCTTAGTTGAGGATAGTGGAAAGTCTTTTTCCTTTTATTTTAGGAATTTGGGGAACATTTTAACAAAGGAGATCTTTCACAAGTCAAACGCGACCTAAGATTTAATCTAAAAGAAATTATTAGATTGAATCTATTTGCATTAAAAAAATTGCATTAAAAAAACCGATAAAAAAGGGGCGAGCGAAGTAAGTGATCAAAAAACTTTCTTCTTTGTTCGTCCTATCTATAAGAGGAGAGCATATGAAAAATGTAACCCATTCTTTTGTTTTTTTAGCTCACTGGCCATTCGCTGGGAGTTTCGGGCTTAATACCGATATTTTAGCAACAAATCTAATAAATCTAACTGTAGTGGTTGGCGTATTGATTTTTTTTGGAAAGGGAGTGTGTGCGAGTTGTCTATTTCAAGAATAGATTGGATCTATCCGGCTGCACTTTAGAATATTTTTTAGTATTTCTGGGGGATAAATAAAGGTGCACGATCTCGACGAATTACTTCTGAATAACTTCAGAAATCATATGGAAGAACCATAGCATTTCGCAACTCATTGGTAAATTTACTTTGATTCTCTATAGACCAATAATGTGAGACCATTAACACGGTTAAAGCTAAACTGCTTGAAGTCCAGGCAAAAAGAGGTACTCTTTCTACAACTATATTAGTATCGAAATGCTTTATTAGTATCCAAATGCTTTAAACGGGAAATAGCTAGTATAGAATTTATCTGATATAGAACACTCATATCGATAAATGGTTTGAACTATTTACTAGAAGGGCACCCTGCCCTTTTTCCAATGCCGAATCGACGACCTGTGTATACAAAAAAAGAGAAATTTTTTGGATTTAAGGAAAAAAAAGAATTCTAGCAATTTTCATTTTCCATTTATTTAGTTTGTTTTTCTTAATGAAATTGAAATTGTTAACTAACAGAGCAAACACAAATAAAGAAACAACTTTGCTGACCATGATAGATTTTTATCTAGTCGGAAGAGTCCTCTTAATATTTATCTAGTCTTATAGAAGTTTCGGTATATTGAAATACAAAGACAAAAGAGGATAGGCTCATTACATAAAAAAAATATGGAAATAGCCATAATACATAGCAAAAAAGAAAAAAAGGAGCGTGAGAGCCAAATGAATCGAAAGATTCATGTTTGGTTCGGGAAGAGATCATAAAAGTTGTAAACTTAATAGCAAGATAATCTACTTTCATTAAAAGATTTATTAGATAATCGAAAACAGAGGATCTTAAGTACTATTCGAAATTCGGAAGAATTGCGTAGAGGCACCCTTGAACAACTCGAAAAAGCTCGGCTTCGATTACAGAAAGTCGAACTAGAAGCGGATGAATATCGGATGAATGGATACTCTGAGATAGAACGAGAAAAAGCAAATTTGATTAATGCTACTTCTATTAGTTTGGAACAATTAGAAAAGTCTAAAAATGAAACCCTTTATTTTGAAAAACAAAGAGCGATGAATCAGGTCCGACAACGGGTTTTCCAACAAGCCGTACAAGGAGCTCTAGGAACTCTGAATAGTTGTTTGAATACCGAGTTACATTTCCGTACGATTCGTGCTAATATTGGCATTCTCGGGGCCTTAGAATGGAAGAGATAATAAAATTTATTAGGCCTTGAACTTCTACTTTCGTTTAGAATTTAGGCATTATTTTTCCCCTTGCTTGCGAAAAAAAGATTCAAGAATGGCAACCCTTCGAGTCGACGAAATTCATAAAATTCTCCGCGAACGTATTGAACAATATAATAGGAAAGTAGGAATTGAGAATATAGGTCGCGTAGTTCAAGTGGGGGATGGGATTGCTCGTATTATAGGTCTTGGTGAAATAATGTCAGGTGAATTAGTTGAATTTGCAGAAGGGACTAGAGGTATTGCTCTGAATTTGGAATCCAAAAATGTTGGGATTGTATTAATGGGCGATGGGTTGATGATACAAGAAGGAAGTTTTGTAAAAGCAACAGGAAGAATTGCTCAGATACCGGTGAGCGAGGCTTACTTGGGTCGTGTTATAAATGCTCTCGCTAAACCTATTGATGGGAGAGGCGAAATTGTCGCTTCAGAATCTCGCTTAATTGAATCTCCTGCTCCGGGTATAATTTCCAGGCGTTCCGTATATGAACCCCTTCAAACAGGGCTTATTGCTATCGATTCGATGATCCCCATAGGGC